CATCATTGGGGCAAACGATGCAATAGCTTCGGTTAGAGCAAAGCCCAAAATGGCATAACCAAATGATTGTTTAGCCAATGATGGATTTCGCGCCACGGAATGGATCGAGGAACTAAGGACGTTTCCAATACCGACAGCTGCTCCCGCTGAAGCAATTGTAGCTGCTCCGGCACCCATTGATTTTGCACCTTCTAACATCTCGAGTCGAGAATTCTCGTCACGCTTTTCCGTAGCTCTTTCCTGGATTCCTCGTCGATTCCTCTTCCCCACGTTCCTTTTATCAAAGAATGGAAATCCAATTTACTAAGATTTCAATCTTCTTATTCACTATCACTAGAGGATGTGACCCCCTCCTCCAAATAAAAATGGGTATCCAGCGCATCCTTTGCCCTTAGTGCCTCCACGAACCACTGGCTTTGAGTTCCAAACTCATGTAAATTATTAAGAACCTCAGAGATTCTATTTGGATCCGTGGAACCCCCCAAAATGGCATCCGTGATATCAAAAATGGCGGATGAATCCTTTAGTGGATTCCCAGTTTGGGAGAATAGATCCCGCAAACGCTTATTGAGGGCTTCACTAGACGATAAGAGTTGCTCTCTCGGGTCGGGGTGCTGACCATGATGGTGAGATTCCTGGTCTCCCTCTTGAAGAGGCGGCGCATCCAAAATGGGTTGGTTAGAGTTGTTACTCGCCGAGCTTTCCGCAGGCGGAACAACCCCTACCCCGACGTTATTATTAGCGGCACCACCACCATCCAGTTCAGCCGCAGGAGGTTGGGGCTGCAGAGCTGGTAGTAGTGGCGCTTGATTGACTCCCGAGCTTGATGCACCGGAAGCTCCTGAGGCCACCATCATGTTAGCCAGAGTGACCTCGTCAAGAAAAACTTTAAAAATAACTGCCAAAAGGATACCTCCCGTACACCCGACCCTCTGTAAAAAAAAGGAGAGTCCTTTTCCGAGGATCAGGGATTCCATTTTCATGAAAAGGAGGTTCAAATCCAAACCCAGGATGAGACAAACAAAAGAAAAAACAAAACTCAAAGCGGATAAAAGCAAAAGCTTAAAAAAGAAAGTCATAGAACGCGCTTATGCACGATTTCCCCCAAAAGGGGCTTGCTTCGCCACAAAGGGGCTATGGGAGTTGAACCCAATTCTGTGCCACGAACCCCCACTTTGAAGGAGCAAGAACGAAACTAGAACGCGGAATTCGCTTTCTTTCTTTATACGAAATTCTCTTTCTTTTTTCCCTTTCCTATCAGCAAGAGGCTGACTGAAAAGTGGCTAGATATTCAGCATATGTTTCAGGATCAAACCACATCTAGCTATCTGAAGCTAACTTGTCCTTATACCACTAGAATAGATAAAGGAAAGAAGTTTTAAAGACTAAAGGTCAGAAAGAGATTCCTCCCCTTGCGCCTAGCAAGAGGAAGACTATTTGCAGATAGGTTTGGGGAATAGTCTTTTATTGGAGTTATAAATTCTCGGCTAATTGTCTTCTTTCTCTTGAGCCAAAGCCAAAGAGAGTCAGTCCTTCGATGAGCCGGATAGAGGGAGAGAGATCAAGCGCTAGCGTGACAGCTCTCGTTGATACGATTCACTCAATGGCAGAGGGATGTTGCTCGTCAACGTCCGTTGCCGATCCGGTCGTCTATCTCGGAGTCATCAACATCTGCTTTTCTTCGGGACAAGAATGTTATACCCTGCCAGTGAGCTCATCGTACCTGTCGTCCAATCCATTAGCGTTGTCACCAGCCATTCCGAAGAGAGCCTTGGGGCATCCGCTTAAACCCTTGGCTTGGGTACTTCAGCCTTACAACTTTTTCAGCTCAAGCAATTTTGACCTTAGACTGAAGCGCATTCACTCATAGGACGACCATCATGTACTTGTACTCAAGTGACGATGAACACTGAACCTAACAGCCGAGGAGACGATCTCCGGTACCCATGAAGAGTAGATTACCAATCCTGTCACCTTATCTTCTATGATTACACTACTCACGAATCTATCTATCCAATTTATTACTGAACTTGACCTGTCTCCGATTGCCATGCTGCGCTTTTCGCTCCTTATCCCGTACAGAACGAAGTCAATCTTATTTATACATTAATTGCTATGGGCCCCTCTTATTGCACTGAATGACCGATCACATGGGGTGGATCTACTAATGCAATGTTTTCCCCGATCCGACAAGCACATGAGGAAAGTGACTCGCACAGGTAAGCAAAAAGGGCTGCTATCAGACTAGCGAGGAGGACGGTGGGTGGGGTAGGACTTCTTTTTTTGAAGCTGTCTCCAATGCCCTTTGTCTCTTGCTCGGCCTTTCCTTCTCGATTGAGACCGATCACGGATAGATTTGATTTACGACGTCTCTTTCGATTTGATTTCACGCATCATTCAACCAAGCACACGAGATTCTTTCATTATGTGATTTGGTTTGGTGCAGAATTGAAAGATCGAACAGAGGAAGTCGAAAATCAAAAGGTTCGGTATACGACTGAACACTAACCCCATCTTTTAATTAAAGTTTGAATCATTTACGTTCCAGGCCAAGCAAATCTAAGAGCTAGCCAGCAGCAGCCGCGCAATCAGCGAAAGGCTTGATCGCACTTACGCGTTATATACTTCACCGATAGCGAATTGATAGCGAATGAAAGGATTAACTCATTGATGGCGAATTTAGATTAATAGTATAGTCTTTTGTCTTTCTTCTCTCCGAAATGGCACAACCAAATTGGAGAGGAAAAAGGGGAGCAGAAGGACTTGATTGCATTCATTCATTTATGGATTTGATTGCATTATAGTTCAACTCCTTGTTTGATAGATGATCGCAACTATTATTAGATTTGCCTATTAGATAGTGCATTTATTCACAATCAATTCATCCAAGTACGGATGAACTGACAATTCGTTTTTTTTTATCCCTCAACTGCTAATAGTAAGCAAAGGGGGAAAGAAGGTCTTTTTTGTTTGGGATAAAAGGGAGAAAAGAAACCTGATTACCAAACAAAAAGAAATTAACCACCAGATGGAGAACAAATAGCAATCAGAGAAGGAAGAAAGAGCCGTAAACGAAGAGATCATATGCGAACCACTCTCCCAATCAATTCAACAGAAAAGCAATTACAACGTCCATGAGAAAGAAGGGGCCAAAAGACAAGCGGAAACTGCTCCAGTCTGGGGGGCAGGCTTCGCCGTGTGAGATAACCTGGTCACTTTATCAGTGTCCCGTCTGGGCATTCCATTCCGCGCAAGGAGCAGAAGTCGCGTACTAAGGCTGAGATGCCTCGCCCGCTGATTGCGCCCAAACGCAGCATTGGTAGAGCGCGGCCTTGACGTACTTATTCGCATGGTCTTTCTTTCGCGAATTTTTTTTGCAGTAGGAGTAGAGCGTGCACCGCGGCCAAACTTTTATTTCAGTGCAATAAACTGGAACGGCTGCGTTAAGCATCTCAATGCTGAAGATTTGATCCTGAGATCAGACGGGAAAGACTCATTTTTTCGGCCCACTCTACGCAGCTCAAATAGCCAAGGTCGGTGGAAAAGGAATAGTAAAGCTTGTTTGGATATAAGGAAGCACTCATTCTCTCCCGATGATCATAAAGAAAGGCTTGCCTATACGTCTTTCTAGCGTACGCGCGGTTCCTTTCGATTGGAGTCTGTCGCTACCTGGATCAATCAGCCTATTCTAGTTCGCCTTGTGTCATCCGATTTGAGGGAATTCATTGGATCGTGAAGTTGCTTCACACCTTAGGCTTCGCTGCCCTCCCGGCTAGCTATTTTCCAATGTGGTTTTGCCCAATTCGTTGAGTTACACGTTTAGGTCACAAACAGCACCGCTATGCTGCTCCTACTATGCGGAAGGTTTCCCAATCATAGTTGTTGTGCGAGGTTGAATTGGACAGTTGGTTTTATCAAGAATCTTGCCCTGTCTCACGGCTCCCTGTCTATCTATCATATTTTTAGTGACTTTCTTGCCAACCCCACTTATTTATATTATAGCATTTCTGTTTTCTATGGGTCATCATGTTTACTTTGAAACATGCAAAAATAACCAATGATGCAATCTTTGTTTTTTCTTTCTACCTGCAGGGATAGTTTTTATATTATATCCACACTCTTACACCTAAGACTGATTACAAAAGACGGAAGTAATGCAAGAATCGATTGAAGCCTTAGCGCTTGAGCTTCGCATCTATAGAGAGGTAAGCTATTTCTTAGCTATAAATAAGTAAGCAGCTACTTCTTTGCTATTGAGCGGTAATCCCTATTTATTTTAGTTTAGATATTTGTTCAACGAGAACGAAAGAAAACCACAAAGAAGAGGTGGGTGTAGTAAAGGATTGAAGACCTTATGTTCGAGATCAACCGAGGAGCTGATAATGCCATTCAAAATCCAATGAAAGTCCAAGATCCCGGCTAGGAGAAAGAAAGGATGTATCTCATGGAAGAGAATCCGCTTCCACGGGGGTAGCGTGCTGAACCGAGGGGAGGAAAGATCATTCGTAGACCTTTATCTGAAAGGTGGTGAACAAGTTGCCCCTGTTGGCTGGCCCGAAGTAACTCCCCACTTCGAACGCGGGTCTCTGGAAATGGCAGATTTCTGTCTTCGATCGGAGTTTGCACGAATCTGAGGAGATTCATACATAACTATTCACCTAGTAGTTAAATACGAATCGAATTGAGCGCGACTTCTGCTCATCAAAAGTGGGATAAAAGTGGGATTTAGTAAGCGTATTCTAACTAAATAACAGAGCTGCTGAAGGCAGAGGACTCTTGTCCCTATCACACAATAGGTATAGAGTTTGAAGTGAGCTTTGAAAGAAGGTTAGACGATGAATCTAGGGCAGCAGATTACACTGCAAAAAAAAGAAGTACATCGGCGCAAAGGAATTAATTCTTTGAAAAGAGGCCCTTTATCCTAGGGGTAGGGAAGGAATCCGCTGACAACGAGCTCCGCGCTCAAAGATGCCATAGAAGCGCTTTTAACGCGCGTTTAGCAAGCTTTGAGTAAGAAGGTGACGACCTATTCGACCCGGACGGTTTTTGCTTAAAAAAGAGGAGTTCCTTGTTCAAACTCTAATCGTGGAGCAACAAGGTGATAGGGCGGTACTGCTTTAACGTTTGCGGGGCAGGGATCTTTTGATTAGTGTGAGGGCTGAGATTTTGTAGGAGACTACTTGGCCCAGGCTTCGTAGGTTGGACAAGGCGTTTTTCAGGCAAAATAGCGAAGGTTGGTGGTCAAATAGCCAAGGGGGGTGTTGACCTATTCGACTTCGTTTCATCGGTTCATACTTATGAGATGGAGGCTCCTGGCGCAAACTGAGGGCAGGGAAGGATGCTCTCTTAGATCAAGGAAGACTCCAAAGGAGCTCTTTCATTGAAGTGTCTGCCGCCCGGCCTGGTTACCCCAATCCTTAAGTATTTTCGTGCCATGATCTTATCATTGAATAATCAACGCAACTCATTTTTGTTGTTCACCGCTGGATGATAGATTGTTTGGCGGTGATTACTAAACTAAGGGTCCGCGATACACTCCCCTGATCTGCTATTCTATTATCTCAAAGTATCGTCGAGGTATCCAGGTTTCGCCCCCTAGTGGTATAGTTCAATCTTTAGGGGCATCAGGGACAGCGAGAAGATTCTCAAAGAGATAACTCGCATATGAAAGAAGGGATGCTTCGCTTGCCATTGAAGGCGGTTCCTGCTTCTAGCGCGAGACAACGCAAAGGGAGGTAGCGCAGCCCACCTAACAGAAGCTAGAAAGGCTATAGGCGCGAAATAAAAGCGAGCCGGGAATTCGGCATCATATCGGTTAGCTGAGCCAGCCTCAAGGAAGAACTTTGATCCTTGCCTTGAACCGACTTTCGATTGCCGTAGTAAGACCTTCACTCTGTTGGTTTTTCGGAATACCCATCTGAACAAGCCGACTAAGAAGCCCATGGTCCAACAGTTCCCACCAGCCAGGGAGGAATGATAGAATCCTAGTCCGACTCTTAACTCGTTTCCGATGTATCATCCTATGCTGATTTAGCGGATTTCACTTGCCTTTTTGATTGACTTTGTGCTGCGAGGTTGCCAATCACGACTTTCTGTGCATCTTCAGTTAGCCCTCATGCAACATAGAGGTAGCCCCCTCTCTCCCGTTTGTGGATCAAGGCATTTGTAGCCTTTATGTTGAACCCCGTAGCCAAGGACTATGCATTGACGAGTTCTGGCTTCCGAGCACCTCCCTCGATAGAAAAGTGTAAAGATCTGGTCAATTGAATAGTCAGACGCAAATGTAGCTTTTGACTCGTGGTTGGGTGGCTTCCCGGCTGGCACTGGAGAATATGAACTGAAAGACGAGAACGATGAGACGAGTAACTGCTTTCTTCATCCTTATTGATTTGAGTTGAGTCACAGAGCTCTATATATTTCATAGGCAGCCCGCTGAATCTTGTTAGTTAGTTATTATGGAGCTTTCATTCATTCAGAATCAGAAGGAGTGAACGACGCGGGTCCTGAACAAACGTGTTGCTATCATTCGCCTCCCATTCTATTCTATTCTATTCTGCCTGCCGCAATGGCTTTCTCTCCCATCCCATCCTAAATATCGCGGTAACGGGGTCTCGGTTCCCCTTCCCCCACTAAGTGATTGAAAACCTTCCCTTCCTCCACAAAGGAATCCGAGAAAGGGAACATAGTTTTTCGATCTATGGATCTATGTCCAGGGTCTTCTTCGTCGGGAACAAGCCTGAACTCATAGTCCTTCACGCCTAAAGAGAAAGAACCTTGGATTGGACGCTCTGCTCCCGGACAAAAAAAACGCCCCTTTTCCATTCAGTGACTCAGCGCCGGGGTGTTTAATGCCCGTTTCATTTATTCCGGGGAGTGTTCTTCCTGTGACGGCAGGGGGGGCCGCCTTTCTTTTTATCGAGGAAGTCAATGGAAACTCCCACCAGATGAGATCAGATCGGGATCCACTGTTGAAAGCTCTGGATCTGGCCCTGGGATCCGAGGACCCATTTCCGTTAATTCGGTTGGACGCCCGCTACTCCATATCCCCAGGAGGCGGAGGGAGCCGACCCGACCCACCCCTAGCTTAGCATCAAAGCCAACTGATCCCAGCACAGCAATAAAGCGGAAAGAGAGCCTTCCCATTATTTAGCCAATAGATCCCCCAAGCACACTGCATTAGGGCCAATGCACCAAACAAAGGTCCCTTAAGGACACTTCACTTAGAATAAGGATGGGGATCACAAAATCGAATAAATAGCTTGGGCAGCATCACTTGGTCGGCCTTTCACTCACCCCTTCCATTTCTTCGTCTCTTTCTTATTGAATGAATGAATAAGGCGCAGGATGGGACCTTTGTTTGTTTGATTGATCAGCAGACTCGTCCTCTGAATTCGGGTAAACAACCTTTCTCCTTCGATCCGTCAGCGGTCTGCTGCAACATCTATTTCTTTATCTAGCACTCGATGACCCGGGAGATGAAATAGCTCAGGCTTTTTCCTTGTTGAATCTTCCGTTCTGCTCCCCTTTATCTTCCTTTCAAAGGACGACGGAGAATTGACCTATGGTACGGATCCAATAGGTTATTCTCGTTGGCCCATCTTCGCGCTGTTCCACTATTGTGTGGTCCAGTTCTCCGCATATGCAGCAGGTCCGATGGTTTGCAATTTCGCACTCCGGCTTTTGGTGAGTGGAGAAGGGCTGAATGTAGATCCATTCAAACCATTAGGGAGAATCGAATGATTCTCAGTCCTTCCCCGCTCCATAACATAAGATAAGACGAGCTTCATTGTTTACTCGCGCTTCGTCTTTCTGTGATGATTCCATATACGATAAGAATCACCAGCGGTAGGATTGCATCAAGTACGGTAGGCTTGATTAGGTAACCATAGCACTGCTATTCCTATTCCATTACGGCGAGATAGGGATATATCTCCTGAGGGATTAGCCTAGCCAGCGGGTCTCTTCTCTGTCATGTCTCAGCTCCGGTCGCGTCCTCATTCCTGTGAATGCAATAAACCCCTTTATAACGAACGAGCAAGAAAGGCATTGGCATCATGACGAGATTGAGTGGCTAGGTCAAGGAGCGGAAAAGCCCCCGGAGGAGAACCTTTGGTCCTCCCTCCCTCCTTACGCCTTTCCCGGAGTAGCGATAGCCTCCTTCCGTGAAGGAGCGTGAGCATAACGAGAGCAACCCGCGGGGGGCGATAGCAATAGCCGGTCGCCAAGGCGCCACTCGTGCTCTGCTCTGCCCTGTGGATCCGGCGAATAGAGTAGGCAAGCGAAGCCTTGAAAGTGCTTATCAATAAGTGAGGCAACCAGTTTGAAAAGTGCTCGGCTAAAGGTTTCACTGCAAGTGAGTGAAAAGCCAAGTACAGGAGAAGGGGCAAGCACCACACTACTACCATGAAAAGTAGAAAGAGCCATGCCCCACTCAAATACATGGCCTCGGAGATATCCCCCTCTGTATCTCCATAGACTGAGCCACGCCATTACTCTCAAATAAGGCGGCTGGGCTGCATTGGATCGGAGAAGTGTGGGTGGGGTCGGTTAAAGGTGGGCTTAGAGCCAGCAAGCAAGGCAAAGCAAACAAAACAATAACGCGATGAGAAAGCAGAAGCAAGCGCGGACTGATTCAAGCGATACCGCGAACAGCCCATAAGCTAGCATAGCAATAGTTCACCGAACCATAGGCAGTAGGTGAGTGTAGTAGTGAAGAATGAAATGAAGAATTTCCCTAGGAAAGGTGTGGGTAGGAATCTTTAAGTCAAGCTTGAAAGCGCTTTCAAGCCAGGAAAGAATAAAGCCGTGTAGTCTCGTTCCGTTGGCAAGCGAGCCAGCGGATATAATTCACTATCTTTCCTTCCAAGCGAGTCATAAAGGATTTTCTTCTTTCTCTCTTTCCGGCAAGTATTGGCATGTGAGCTCAAGTTCAGGGCTTGCAAAGGTTTCTTAGTAGTTATGTGTAGTCAACTTTGCAAGCGATAAAGCAGCAAGGAAGTGAGTAGGACAGGGATTCCAGCAAAGAATCTGCGGAAAGCCCACAATTGTCTACAGCGAGTAATGACTGAATCCAAGTCGAGCGACGAGAGGAGCTCGACTGAATCCGAATTAGAATCAAAGAATCTGCAAGCTAAGAGAACAGAACAAGTAGAACTAGCCGAGTTTTTGCGAACAGTAGGAAAGAAAGCTCGAAAGCTAGCTTTGTATTAGCTACTATAGACTGAATCCAAATCTAGATGCGAGCAGACAAGCCGTCTAGTCCCTCGAGAAAGTCGTTTTCAGTCAAGCTCAAAGAGTCCTTGCTATTAGTGCTTTCTACTCGATCTACTTTCTCTCAGAATGTTGAGTTCCTTCAAACACCACCACCATCAAGGGAAACTCCAAGGAGAAGCGGCAGGTCACAGGGGCGCGGAGTTCCTGGGGCAAGGGTACCGCTGAGACATAGGAGCAGTGAGTCTTTTTCCTCGAATCCAGGCATTCTTTCATCCAGGCATGATGCTTTCAGTGGTTAGCTCTAGACCAGCCACCCGTCTTTCTTTCCCGAGTCACACTCTTGTCCAAGACGACGATGCCCAGTGTTTTCCCAGGCCCGAACCCTTGTCTTTTCCAGCGCCAGCCCAAAAATCTCTCTCTGTAGTTAGATGTTTCAGTAGTCGAGTGATATGCCACCATGTAGCCCGGTGGCGCTCGCCCCTTAGTTCGTCTCGGAACTGGATTCTTCATCTCAAGGCTGATTGCGGGGTTTTCTCCCAGTACCGAGTCTCCCGAATCGGTATAAGAACCGTGCTCTCTCTCGATCCAATGGCCGAAGCCACTTCTCATTCGAATGCCGCTGATTGCTTTGTCTGCTCACCAGCCAAGAGTTTGCTAACCGTCCTGGGAAGGAAGGCCCTCACTAAATGATTAGAGTTTTCCCCTCCCCATATTACAATGCGTGCCTACCCAACCCATGATGCAGAAGTGCTTCCGACCCATCAAGGCTACAGCGAGCAATGAACGACTCCTATGCCTTCCCTATGAGGGAGAATCAAATCTCTTCGATGGTGTGCTCTTTCCCTCTACGATTCCTCGATGCGAGAGTGTAATGCCCTAGGAACATGGGTGGACATAACTTATATAAGACTTGTGCCTATCCGTCTGCCTCTCCCGCAGCGCGGGCCGTAAACCAAACGGTCCGGGTGTTGTGAGGCTACGTCCCGCGGTAGGAGTCTGAGTCCTCCCGATTGACAGAGCGGAAGGCGAACTATGTTAGATGATGAATAGAGTCTCGATTCCTTTCCTGGATCATTTACTGATTAAAAGAAAATGGTGTTCCCTCTCCTGCTACCTACCTCCGGGTATACACCGACGCCGCTCCCCCTGCCCCGGGTTCAACATTCCTCCTCCAGGGATAGGAATAAAGGCGGTCGATCAGAGAAAGAAGTTTGGGAAGGAGATGGAGCAGGAAGGAATGCTCAACTAAGCTTGAATGAAAGTGTTTTTCGTCCTATCCGGTCCGGCCCAACCCATTCTTGGAACCGGAGCTCGCTATTGGATCACTAACCAACAGCCTTGCAGGGCTTGAATCTTTGTATTCATCCCCCACCTTGGGAGACAGCTAGACTAACCATTTCGGCTGGCTGAAGGATAAGAAGCTTTGCACTGAAGCCTGGGCGGGTGCCTTACCCATACCGCTTCTTTCTCCGCCCGTGAATCCGCTCCTCCCCCCACCCCCCCTTCTTATGGGGTGTCGAGGCGGATCTCTCATTCCATCCAACACATAGGCGACTCCTTAACTCTTCCTATAGCTACAAGGATCTCCCTCATATATAAAGGCATGGCTCCCACTTCTTATGCCCCTATTCTAAAGTTTCCGATCAAGCTTCTGATGAGCCAACATTACCCCACCTCTCCGAAGGCGCGGAGGAGGTCTAATCAGTACCTTATACTCCTCCGATTCGAATCCGGAGAAGAGCCCTCATCTCTACTATTTCTCCGGCCCCGGAGAGTTGAGAAAGAGACCCGGGTGCAGAAGTCTCTCTGCCGAAGGATCGAAACCCTCAATCAATGCCTGCCGGTGGTACTAGAGCCGGCCGAGCCCCTATCCATGATGAGCTTCTGTACCCCTTCGATAAAGGATTGGGGCTTCGATTGGTCAACATCACAACTTCCTTTTGTTCACAAATACTACTTGATACTCTCTCTGCCTATTCGCGTTTCTGCAAACTCTCGGAATGAACAAAAAGCAAGGGCCGCCCTTCCTCGTATCTTCATGTCCATCTCGTCCAGTCCATTCCGTTGAATACGAATATCGATTTCTCCGCCTCCCCCGACAAGGGGAGAGATCCCATCCAACTCGAGGAGATCTCTTTTTTTTTTCCCCCTCTCATTTGCAAATAGCGAAGGATTCAATCCAGCCAGAAGTGTCGGTTGTAGTTTTTGGAAGCCCAATAATAAGAGTAGGGCATCCCCCAAAGTCAAAGACCTCTCCAAAGTCATTTTGGGATTCTGTTTGTCCCGGACCACTTCCCTACTCTCCATTGGGATCTCACCCACCTCATACATCGACCTTTGTGGTCATCTCAATCCCGGTCCCCTACTATAAATTAAGACTTTTGTTAATGGCTAGGTTTCTTGCTCCTGCAGAAATCGAAGAGAAAGATTCTTTACTGGGCGGAGTAAACAATAATCAGAATCGAGAAGGCCCATTTTATATAGAAAAAGAGGCAAGGATCATAAATGATTACCTATGAAAGTCTTAAACAAGCAGGCAAGCGCGTGCTATAGATATGATAATCAGCGGTTAGTTCAATGATTACCACATGATTGTTGCAATTCGTTCTTATAGCTATTCTAGGTCGGTCATAACAGCTAAATGACTATACTCTAGCTAGATCGATATCGAACGATTACCCCAATAGAAGATGGGATGAGGAGCTGGACCAATGCCCTGAAATGACTATAGCCTCGGTATTGATCCCCCTGATATGGGATTGAATGCCCACTAGAACCACTTCATTCGTCATCAAACCCTATTATCCTTATCCAACAAACCCGTTTTTTATCACTCTTATAATAATGGTTAGGGATTTCCACTATATTCCCTGGCTTGCCTTATTATCTAACAAATTTATTTGTTGGGGGAATGAGAAAGCCTAAGCTACTCTTCCCCTTCCTATTCCCCAACTATGAAACTAGTTGAGTATGGCTCCACTTGAAATAAGGATCGAGAAGGCCTCCACATCTGATAATCCAGTGTTTGGCACAAAATCTCTTCCTGCCTCCCTATGATTCAGTAAACTACTCTTAATTCAGAGTAGGGGATAGTTGTCTTGACTCACGAATATATAGTATGCCTTAGCAATGTTGCTAATTGGTTGGGAACCATAAAGAATAATAGGAGGTAGGGCCTCAATCCATAATAATGGTAGGGCTAAACCTTACTTCAATGTCATCTAAAGTAGAGTTTCTTATTCCCTCCTAGTGCCAATCCCTATAATCGGTCGAGAAGCTAGAAAGAGGAGTAGTTTTATCAGCCTTGCTCTCGGCTGGAAGGTAGTAATCCCCGATGAATCCTTCACTCCTGTGTCCTCCCTTGAATCCGATTTCTCTTCTGGTGGATGGGCATCTTCCCATCACGGCTAGTCGTGGGTGGGAGGTATGGATGGATGTTCCTGGGCTGGCTGTGGCTCAAATAATCCCTCCTTCTTAAATCTCGACGCTTTATTCTCGTCGGATCTCCACTGCTTTCCTCCTGTTATCGGTGGTGGATAGAGTTCCATCTTCCAGCTAGTTTCATCATCTATCGTAGGAGCGGATAATCCTTTATGTCCCCAGAATTCCTGTCCTACTCCTCTTCGAGATGAGTTGAGATCGGAGTAGTTTATGCGGTCCTGTCCCACCTTCCCCTTCTTTACCGGATTCCTCTAGTCCTCCAGTCGAATCTTTAAGAGCCGATTTGCTCATTTTCAGCTATTCCTGTTCTTGCAAGCAGCTGAAAAATCCTCCTATTTGTCCGATGTCCGATATTTCCCTCCTTTCGTGGGGCCGTCCCCTCCAGTTCAATCAGTCCGTCCAGTTCAGCCTGCCAATCAATTATGTCTGGCGTCGGTAGCAGAAGCATCAAGAAATCCGTCCCTATCCCGCCTTCCATTCTACTGGTGGGTGGATGGGAGAGCGGTTACGTTTGCATCACATTCCGTTACGTGACTTAAAAGTTCTAAAACTGATTGCTTTGGGGTGGGCAATAGGATCATAGCCCATAGACTGATCAGCGACTATTGAGGAGAGAGAAGAAGGGAGGTGGCCTTCTCAGTTTCGTCATCCCTCAATCGATGAATGAAATAATATCTAATCGTATCCGGGAATTGTTTAATATTGCCACCTGGTTTCATGATACAAATAGCTGCTTGCTCCCATCAATCCTTCCCGGCGGTCCACGTCTGGAAACTCATAGGGATCAATCAGCAAGCCCAACTTCCCCAACATTTATTTATAAATGGACATTTATTTATAACAAGCTTTGAAGAGTGGATTTCATTAAAAAAAAGACCTGACCAGCTTGACCTAATAGGGCGGGCACCTTTCCAACCCGAAAGCTTCTTGCTGAATTTCTCTGTAACTGAATTCCAAAGTTCATCTCTTCATCTTCCCAGCATACCCAAATGAACCGAAAGGGAATTGGCTATTGAACAGCCAAACATATTCCGGCCGGCCATCGTAGTGGGGATGGAGGATGAAGGAAGAACACCTTACTTGTCTCAAAAGACGGAAACAGAGGAATTGGATCCCACTAGCCTAACTAATGATTCTACCTCACTTTGTTGTATTGTATAGATTGGCTGTGGTATTGTGTAGACGAGCCTTGATGGGAGATGGGTTGTTGGGTGTAGGGCTGAAGGAGAGTCGGATAATTTAAATCTCGGCCTATATTCGACTGGAACTATGAAATCCCAACCTTAAAAGTACCTCGGATAGGGGCATGAAATAGAAGAGAAATGTCCATTTATTTATAACAAGCTTTGAAGAGTGGATTTCATTAAAAAAAAGACCTGCCTTCCTGACCTGCTTAAGACTAAAAGCTAGTAGTGAGACCTCTCCTTCACGTCTGTAGCCTAAAGCAATTAATGGCGCAATCAATTAAGGCTCTACTTAAATGCCGCAACGCAATAAGGCGATAGTTCCGCTCTAGTTGGGCAATGCAAGGGTTGTTTAGCCTCTGTAGCTTCTGTCTTTCCGGCTTTCATTTTAGCTTCAGGTCTGGCTTTTGCCGTCGGTTGATGGTGCGGCTTTAATTAACACTTCTGGTCTGTCTCCTTTTATCAAACATTACTCGTAGCACGGCAACATGGAAGTCAGAAAATAGATACAGACAACCGGACATCTTTTGTGTCTTTTAGGAGTTCCCCCTTTCTTTGGGGGTTAGGGGGGCTCTCAGACGTCAGACTTCCTGTTAGTGATCTTCCCTCTCCCTCTCCTTCCTGTCTGTAGGGCTTGGGGCTCTTCCTGTACAACCACGTCAATATGAAAGCATCCTTTGGTGATTAATTGGAGTTACACGTGTAAGCTGCGGCTTCAAAGTCAGGCCGTAGCGTGTCAGGTTGTTGGTAAGGTTACTGAGTCTTATCCGAAAGCGGCGGAAGGCAAGGCATGTTTTAATCACTTTAGTCTGAAAGCCGAAGCCGGAAGTCGAAGGGCGAAGACAGAAGCTACAGAGGCACGGCAACATTCTGAATTCTATTAAATACCACGCTTACACCAACAAGCGGAGGTCTGAGCGGCAACATGGAACGCCGGGAGGATAGCGTGGACACGCCACGATATCCGTAGTGCGGCAGCACCTAATAGCTCATAAAGTTAGCGGCTGCAATTGAAAGCTTATGACGCCAGCGGTAGCACTTAACAGCTCAACAATTCAGGTGCAAGATCTCGGTTCGGGTAGCCTGTCTGTAGGGCTCGGCTTTCTTCTCGTAGCATAAGTTCATTCCTTTTCATCTGGGTGAGGGGCACGAACGGAACGGGCTTGTTTGTTGGTTGTTAGCACGGCAACATGAGGCTCTTCCTTTCCTTAATGAGTGAGCTAGTCAGCTTCCTTAATGAGTGAGCTAGTCAGCTATTGAGCTTAAGATGAGGAAGTTAGCCTTAGTAGAGCCTCTCAGAGGCTCAAATAAGTGCATAATTCCTTGAGTTTAAGGTACCTTTAACTACCATTACTTATGTTAAAGAAGTGCCATTTATGGCCTTCTATTCACTCTTACAATGAGGATATTTAAGGCCCTCCGGGCGAGGGCCTTCTCTCCCTCCACTTCACCACCGGGTACTGTAAGAAACCTTCAATTAAAGCCTTGGCTTCAGAATAAGAATAACCTACAGCTCATGTACCCGTATGGAGCCAGCGTCAGTCGTTCGGCGTGCGGAGTTTATCTCCGCACTACAGGAGCGAGAGGAGTTCAATCGTGTGTTCGATCGGTTCGAAGAAAAATCGAAGGCTATCACTGAAGATGTGAACTTGGGAACTCCTGAAGAACCCAAGATCACAAAAGTCAGTGCGTCTCTTTCCTCTCAAGAGAAACAAGAGTATACTGAATTCCTCAAGCGAAATGTCCAAATCTTCGCATGGTCCTACGAAGATATGCTCGGACTAGATCCTGCCCTGGTGGAACATCGCCTCCATTCTTAAAGAAGGCGCGAAACCTGTCAAGTTGTTTTTAAATCACTCCATCCTGACATTCAACATTCGGTCAAAGAGGAAGTAACCAAGCTTTCGCAAGCTGGTTTCATTCGCACAGTGGATTACTCAGACTGGATTTCCAATATAGTCCCTGTGGCAAAGAAAGACGGCCGCGTTCGTGTGTGCATCGACTTTCGAAATCTCAACAAAAGACGACTTCCCTCTCCCAATCATTGATGTCTTGGTCGATTCAACGGCCGGGCATGAGAGGTTGTCGTTCATGGACGGGTTCTCAGGTTACAATCAGATCAAGCTCGCAGAAGAGGATCAGACGAAGACCTCCTTCATCACGCAATGGGGACTTTCTTTTACAAAGTTATGCCCACAAAAAGCCTCAAAAACGCTGGGGCAACATATCAAAGAGCCATGACAGCCATCTTCCATGATCTTATGGGAGACATCGTTGAAGATTACGTTGATGACATCCTTGTCAAATCAAAGACTGCAAGTCAGCATATTCAACACCTGGAGAAGATCGCGGAGCGATTATTGCAGTATCAGCTGCGACTTAACCCTCAGAAGTGTGTGTTTGGAGTCTCATCAGGCAAGCTCCTAGGGTTTATCGTTAGCAAGCGAGGTATCGAGGCTGATCCGATCAAGATACGCGCCATCATCAACATGCCGCCACCGCGCAATATCAAGGAGCTACGAAGCCTACTCGGACAACTACAGCCCCTTAGACGCTTCATATCCCCACCCAGCAAGTACCTGGTGTGAATCTATGAACCAACTACTCAAGAAGAATGCCGACGTTCGAAGTGTCAAGAGGACTTCAGGAAACTGAAGATGTACCTCATGAACGCACCTGTCTTATCACCACCTGTGCCAGGAAGGCCTCTGCTCATCTATGTTTCTATCACTGAAACAGCGCTAGGGGCAGAAATAGCTCAACATGACGATACTCGTCAGAAGGAAAGGGCAATTGACTACCTTAGTCAAACCCTATTGGATTATGAGACCCGTTACACACAGATAGAGAAGCCCCTATTACGTGACGGCTCGCTGTGGTTTGGGCAACTCAAAAGCTTCGCCACTACATGCTATCTCACTCCGTCAAGTTACTGGCTCGAATGGATCCTCTCAAATAGTTATGTTCGAAAAGCCGGCAATCACAGGGAGAACCGCAAGATGGCAACTACTTCTGTCTGAGTTTGACATCACTTATGTCACCCAGAAGTCGATCAAGGGGCAGGCTGTCGCCGATTGTCTAGCCAATTTGCCAGAAGAATCATATGAACCAGTTCGAACCGACTTCCCAGATGAAGACATCCTCTTCGCAACCGAGGAGGAAGAAAAAGGAAGAACATGGCTTTGATGGCGCGCTCAACGAAAGAGGGACTGGTATAGGGATTGTCCTTCTCTCACCAGAAGGGGGCATTTTTCCCAAAGCTTACCAACAGGCATTTCCGGCAACTGACGTTTGTTGCCGAATATGAGGCCTTCATCGCAGGCCTCACCGCGGCACAACAATTGCAGGCCGCATCCATCAAAGGTTAGAATATGCTATTCTAAATTGGTCATCAGCCAGGTCTTAGGATCGTGGAGGACTAAAGAGCCAAGGCTCATGCCTTACCAGGCACTGGCTGAGCGCTTGGTTAAGGAATTCGAGCATGTTCCTAGAGAAGAAAACAGGCTGGCCGATGCCTTGGCAACATTGGCCTCTGTTGTTATGTGCCTCTCGGATCAAACAAGGACAGGAAGTCAAGCTCACCCGGGAGATAAGGCCGATAAACAACCCACATTCCTGCCTCCAGTCCAGATGAGCAGAGGAAGATATTTGATTCAAGGAGGGAAGTTCATTACTGATGCCCCCGGTACCACCTCCCAATTATCCGCCGAGTTCAAGCATAGCAGATTGGGGGAAGAAGAGATGACATCGAGCAAGCAGTGGCTGTATAGTCCACCTAATCATCCTTTTCCACGGATATTCCGCCCACCCAATGAAGCGAGGAAACCTCTAAGGCTGAAGTAGCCCTTCCCACTCATGCACAGATATGAGGCAGGGGAAGCATCGAGCGGAGGCGAGAACCAGCCAGAGAGGAGAGGATATGCTATTCCTCCAACCCCCTGATCACAATCTCATTTCAAACTCTTATACGATCAAGCCTTCCTTCCCTACCGAGAAATCCTCCCCGTAGCGCGGATGCCCTTCCATTGGGGGTCACCGAAGAACGGCTTCCCTCCGACGTACCCGCGAGTGAGGGTTGCGTGGGATAAGCGATCATGTATAGCCTTTCCCGAAGAGCCATACATCCCAAACTCTCTCTTCCTCCACTAAATCACATACTCGGACTTAAATTACGCCTAAGAGAACCAAAGGGTTCCGGATCACTACTTGGCCGAAGCTCGAAGCCAGAAACGTGCCGAGCAGCTTTCGAGGGACAAGCGTTAGTCAAAATAGTTTGGGGAGGTCGAATGATGAAACGTCGAATCTGTAAAAAACGTATTCTTATAAAATGAAAACCAGGTTCTTCTATTCCACTACTTCTACAGCAATCAAATTTTCATTTATTATTCCAATCCAAATTAGAACATGACCACTCGTTTGTACAGAACTTTGACTCCAGATACACGTGAGAGATCTATATCAGGTTTCAATGGAGAAGTTCAGTCTCATCCACAGAAGAAATTGACCTCTGAACAGCATCGTTGTGGGGAAGGTCGTAATAACGGAGGAATTCTTACGAATAGACATAGTGGAGGAGGTCACAAACGTATCGTCAAATCGATTTTCGGCGGAGATATATTGGTCAGGAGAAGTTGTAACAATAGAATATGATCCGGATGGGAGTGCAGACATTTGTCTTTTGCACTGCAGGGATGGTGAAAAGACATATACTTTGCATCCGAGAGGATATTTTAGAGACTCTTTTTTCTGTCCCAGGAGCTCCTACCTACATTAATTAATGGGAAATGCCCGTACGGTTTTAATAATGAATTGACGTAATCGGAAGGAACCGATTGGGTTTACAGCAAAACCTAAGAATCGATCACTGATCAAACTAGGAGACTTTCATGTATGGGATGAATCCGAAGGGGGAACTGGGGATAAACGACAGCGATTAAGTTGAGTAGTTCCAATCATATGCAATCATTGGCTCCAAAGATATTCTAATATGGAGAAGATTGGAGTGTCTGGAACAGAAAAGGGGTGGAGGAACCGAACAGAAAGACAAGTTACTCACATCTGATTGTTTGGTCAGAGGCAAATTTTTTGCTAGGAAAAACAAATCGAAATAGAGATTCTAATCGGCACTATTTGAGACACTTTATATAATGTAAATACAGAAAGCTGTATGCCCTCCCTGGGAAAGGTTTGTACAGGAAGGGATGTGGATAAATTCCTAGCTACGCTACCCATGGTGCTACTAGAGCTACTACTGGATATCGATCTGCTCGGACGGACTCGGATGCTGGGACACAAATCGCTACGGGTGCTGGATCGACAGAATTTTTCTTAAACAACTGGGTCAGGTGCTTGCTCAGCGAGGGCTTTGATGCCATAGAATTTCTTGCTCGGTTGACCGAACGATTTGCGTATTGATGGGGAGAACGGAGCAGTAGCGGGTTTGGCACAGGGACCTGCCGTTGTGTGATCCGGCAGATGCCTCCCTGTAGCTTCCGGGGGGGCCGAAGCCATGGACTGAACACCAGCAAGAAATTCATAGGTGCGGGTCGAATACAACATACCTATACCTATGCTTTCTTTGTCCACGCCTTCGCCTTCGGAATCGGACCACATCCGCAACTAAGGACTCTTGGTCTCTCTCTCGAATTGAGACTACCTTTTCACCTGGAGAACATTCATATGCATATGGGTTTGGATCCGATAGAAGGATCCGTGGGTGGGTCTACCGATGGTGGTTTTGAGTCATCAACAAACCCACTGTTGCTTCTAGTGGATTTGACGCCGGGTCCTGATCCCCAACTAGAAAAGAAAGAAAATTCGATCTCGAGATGTGCCGGCCGGGATGCCGCAGGCTCGGATGGAGGGAACGTGAGGCAAGGTGATTGATGGCTTTCAAACAGGAGTTGGAACTGGTGCAAGGGATGTGGGAACATTAGCTAATGCTGGCTATCGAAATGGAAGGGGCTCTGCAATGAGATATGGTTCTCGAATAGGAAGAGATACCGGGAGGGTCCAGTCCCATATATTATGGGTCTGCAGAGGATTAGTTTGCCTCTGCTCCTGCAATCGGGTAATAAACTAGATCTCGAACTCCAGCTGGCTCTGACCACGCTGGTGAATTCCCCTAAAGGGATAAAGCGGAGGATTAGTGTGTTCACCGGTTATGGAGAAAGAGCGGTGCTGGTTAACAGTCATTTATATGGGACGGGCCCAACTGATTATGGGACAACAACTGGCTTTCCCACCTTGGTTGCTCCTGTCCATGCATTTGGATTCGCACCTGGAAGTGGGACTGAAACGGGCTGTGCCTCCCCCGCCTTTACTCCTCCTGCCCATTTTAGCCGCGAGATCCATTGGTGAAGTGAAATGGTAGCTTCTCGGTCGCCTCTGGTTCCATTTCCAAAACGGGTGCTAGTGGTAAAAGCATGAACCAATGAAATTAGCTCGTCTGGATGGAATCTGTGACTAATAGCTTCTTCGCAACCGGATGGATTTTAGGTAGTTGCTTACTCCACAATGGGTGGTTTTATCGGTGGCGGTGATGCAGGTAAACTGGGTGGGTTTACAATCAAAGCTCCAACTGTCACTGATGCCGGCCACTAAAAGGGGGTATTCATTTGGATCTAGGACCGGTAGCGGGCGGGAATGCTGCCTCTGCACCAACCCATGATTCTGCGGCTTCACCTTCGCCTTTGTGTCTCTTGCTCATCTTGCTCGCGTCTCCGCGGGATCGACCTCAACTGAACTGGAACGGATTATTCGACCTGATCGATTTGTCTGTCCCAAAACGTGTGCTTCCACGGAGTATGGTTCAACCCGGGCTAGCTATGGAACAGGCTTGTGAACTAGGGACCCCGCTTCGGGATCTTCATCGACTGGATAAAGAGTTTCAACTGATGGGGCTGGAACGGGTTCTTTAACTGGGTAATCAACTTAGTTAATCGGCTCTGACGCTCTGCGCCAACAAGGGTTAGGGGGGATCAACTCCATCTTAGAGATCCGGAGGATCCGCAAAACTACAAGCTCTCGAGTGGGAACAGGATCTGCTACTGCTGTTGGGTATGCAATCGAAGAATCTGGATCTGCGAGATATGGATATGAAACTTGATATTCTCGAACCGGACCGCATCTCGATTTGCACATGGATAATCTGCTGGTGGACCCAAGGGGTCAAGGTTCAAAACTCGGTCGAATACGTCGTTAACCGAAGCTGCAAACTACGGCTGAGAGCCATCTGGCTCGAAAGCCGGAGTGCGCGGGAGCGCACTGGACTTCGCTGGTTAGGTTCGTTCATTGGATAAAAGTAGCATCTGCAGTGGGTTCGCCTCCGAATGACTGGCTATGACCAAGGTAGTCGCATTAGAAAATGACCAAAACAAATCAGTTTCAAACACCCTTATTATTGATGACATGCTGGATGAACTCCATGGTGCCCTCTACTTTTCTAAAAAAGATCTTTGTTCAGTCCCTATTGCTGAAATTGACCGGCTAAATACTACAGGATGGTCACTCACTTTTAATTCTGTGTTAGGCCATTTGGCCTCTGTAACACCCCCACCACTTTTCAAGCCCTCATGAATCAACCTTTTGCCCCGATTCCTCATCCTATTTTTCGACGACCGACCGACATTCTTGTTTACAATCGTTCTTGGCCTGACCACCTAGCCCTACTCGCCTTAAATCACTTTCAGAAGTCCCCAGGTTCAATCATTCCTATCTTTCCTTTCTTCCCTTCTTATCTTTATCTCCTTATCAGTCGATCTCCTTTGGGCCCTCTCCCTATCTCTTCCTTGACTTCTTAGCTCAGTCAAGCTTCTCCGTTTTTCTTTCTTTATCTCCTTATCAGTCGATCTCCTTTGGACCCTCTCCCTGCTTCATTCGATAAGGCGAGTGGCTTCCGCTCCTCCACCCGAACAACTTCCACTATTTTTTCCCCGAAAAAGCCCTCTCCTTAGCCGGCGCAGCGTTGATATTGTATAACCCTAGGCGGCAGTTGAGTCACTCTCGTCCCTGGGTGGGAGATTCAAAGGTTTAGTTCTTCCCCCCTCCCCGAGTGCTTCAAGGTTAAGAACCCTCCCTGTTTTAGGGAGTGAAAGGGTGAGATTCGATACGCATAAACAATGTTCCGATTCGCATACAGGTGCTAATGATGCTTCTTGGAGCTTGGCGACCGTGAAGCGAAACGAATAGATGGGGGAAAGAAAAAGTCAAGGGCTGTTTACTAGGGGACAGTGGATTGGGCTCCGTCTATTAATAGAATAAGTCGTTTAACCCTCGTTCCGTTCTTAAGGGGATAATAACCCATTTGATTATTCTTCCCCCGAATAATGGAGATTGTTCATCGATGCTCTTCTTTACGAGGTACGTGAGTTGGGTTTAGCACGTAGAAAGCACGTGCTTATCTTATGTCCCGAGACATAGCATTCAATCAATGAGCTGGGGTGGCCTGGAACCCGGGCCTTACCAATTTCAAGGTTTCAAAGCATCGGATATGAAAGAACCTCTTTTTCCAAGTGCAAAAATTTCACCGCTGCTTTCTCTATCCGCCTTTCGAATCATATCTATGGGACAGGGGAAGGGCAATTCTATATGAATTAAGTGGTTAGGACCAACCTATGAGAAAGCATAGGGAGGTGCGGGAAAACGAGCTAGACGAGGCCTGGTGGCATAAATATGGGATCTGGCACCTATTCTGTCTAATGATCGACCGCGACCGAATGAACTGGAATCTCTGCTCTGTAATATCGACTGGGGAAAGGGAGTTGCCGCCCGTCAAACGTATTCGAGGAACCCCGGCGAAACCCGAAATGGAAGGGGGGGTTTTACACCAAATTGCAATCCTTGGTAGAGCTTCTTTTTGATCCCCACTTATTTCTCGGCCCAGAGTCGAGAGCAGCCAGCCCAAGTTTTTATGCGGATGGCGGGCCTAACACGCTCAAGATACCTCGAAACTATAGGAAAGCTTTTTTTGAGGAGCTGATTCTGTTTATTCTTCCTAGAAAGACCAAGAAGAGTTCCTTTCAAGTATAAGATATGTCTGTGGGGCGGGGCTCATCTTCAAATGAAATTGGTCATTCAAGCGGCTCGATCTGGCCCGCCATATCTCCTTCTCGGCCTTTGTCCCCTTAGTTCAGCATCATCAGGGCATCGGAAGTAGTAAAGCCACTCCTTCTTTGCGAAGTCACTTCCTTAAGGCATGCACGAGAGCGTGAATGAAAGGCGGAGGAAATGGTTATGACCTCGCTGTCCCTCCCATTGCCCATCCCTTTCTTACCGCCTATCATTGGCGGCGGCTTTCCCTGTTCCATCAGGTGACTACTGGAGTCATTTCATTCCAGTAGTGAATGATTGGACACTTTATTCAATGCTGGGCAGGTTCCAGCTGGATGGAGCAAGGGCAATTGATTGGTTGATCCGGTCTGGGATTATAAAATAGTAGATCCTATTAAAAGCACCTATCTAATTTGAGAGCTTTGCGTGATGAAATATCATTCTGGATAGAAGCACCGGGGACGGAACTTCGGGGGCAAAGCACCAATATATATTCAAAAATTAAATTCATTATTGATCGAGGAGCGAGGCACTAGGATCGATCACTCGTTCGTTGGTCTAATTCTTTTTCCGGATTATTTAGGGAATAAAAAAAGAATGTCTTTCTTTGATTGTTTGGGACATTGAACCACGGGGATAGCCTAATGGTTGGTTCTCCCGAACTCAGAATCTAACACCTTTTGTTTGCGGAATGAGCTGGGAGTGATTGGCGCACCATCTAATTCATGCAGGTTGGTTGTTTCTCAAATCTCATTTCCAATGAGGAGAAAGAGCCGGACAGGGATTTCTTCAACCAAAAGTGAGTTCACATCGGGACGGCTGTAGTCAATGTATGACTGAGGCATATTAAGACAAAAACTAGGCTATATCTGATTCCAAAACCACTGGGTTCATCAAGTTGTATGAGGAGGATAAATGCTGTCTCCACCGTGCAATCGAATAAGCGCAATACCTACAACTCTACTATTCGTCGCTTATTTGCCAGCCAGGTAGCAAGCATCATTGGCCCATGAATGATAGTTATTCAATCCAAGGTGAGGCTGATTCCCTCCTATCTAGTCCAGGTGGAAAAAAAGAGAATTTCTTTCTTTCTCTCTTGACTGGCAGACCGGTCGGATAATTGAGGTGGCGGCATGCATCATCGGAGTTCGAGGCATGGGAAGGACGGAATCCTGGGAACCATTTTGGATTCGGGAAGATAGAGTCATTTCTTCATTTTGGAAGCAGGTGGGTGGAGCCATTTTTAGTATTTCCCGGATTGAAAGCAAGCAATTAACCTTCCTTCTTTCTTTAGCTGTCGAATGATTTCATTTTGATCGACCTATTAGTCCTGGCTTATCGTCTTCAGGCTAGGCTTCTAAGCTAGGTGCTTTGAGAGACGCGGCTTCCCTTACGTGACCAGAGAATGAGATGGAAGCAGAGGAGTCGCTGGAATGAATGAAGTGGGAATGAAGTAATTGGAAACAAACATCCCATCTATTGACTCGATTTCAAGAAGTGGGAATGGAATGGAACAGAAGCTCGGGGCCAGCTAGCTACTCTTGGCAATCCGAAGGTCCAACCTGATCTATCCCAAAAACCGTCTCCCTTCGTGTCAACCAGCCAACCAAGAGCTATGAACCCTACTCGTATATCCGTATGTAAGGATCTCGACCCACCCGCACTCAATCCATCCCTTTTTTCCAATGCTTTCAATCGCGGGCCAAGCTCCCAGCATTCCTATTAGCCCATGGGGAAGATATGCAATCCAGGCAGCAGTTGACGTGTATCCCACTCCAATCGCCCCCGCCTCCCGGTGAAGCAGTTCTCGTTCGAAAGGTCCAGTTGACAGGGAACAGCTAGGGGAGTCGAAGGGACGCAGCTAAGCCGGTTGGAAAAAAGGATGGATAGCCATCAAGTGCTATGACCCCTGGTCCATTCGTACGGGAATGAAGGCATCGAAGAGCTACGGGGAAGGAAGCAGTCGATCGAGTGGGAGAGAGATGGAGATGGAAAGACATGGTTCGATGCATACGCTTCCCCCCAATCGGCAGTTCGATAGCATCTCTTTAGTGCCGGCCTAAAAGGGTCCGAAGGAGAAAGGCCTATTATCGCATCTTTTTAAAGCCTCT